CGCAATTGCAAAGGTAATAACTACTATGCCAGCCCAAATCATGATCTTCACCAACTTGGATTTGGTTCTCTCGCGAAAATCGCGAGTTGCAGAGATGAGAACCATGAAAAGCAAGATCCCGAATAAGAAAACAGAAACCGAGGAAACCACAAGAGTGAAGACTAGTAGAGTCTCGTCTTTTGTCATTCTTTGCTCCTTTTTCACTCAATGATTCATTCGAATTTCCCGACCAAAAATTCTATATGTCTATTCTATGATATTTCTATATATATAGAATATGATATCTAATATGACACCCGATTTGTCAAAGGGATTGGATTGGTGACTTACCCATTCAGTGACTTTGGCACTGGACGTTCCAAAAACGGGTACTATCGGATCGGGTGAATTAGAGAATAGACAGAGATCCGTTGGCATTTCAGCCTTTCTTCTCCTTTCAGGGCCTATCCGAAAGAGAATCCAGTACCTCTTGGTCCTGAATATCAGAATAGGACGAACGAACCGGCCTCCGCGGATATCTTTGCTTCGGAACAAAACCCTGCAATCAAATAGATTGTCCCAAGGGCGCCATATTCTAGGAGCCCAAGTTATGCTATTGAAAATTCGTTCCTCTAGCAGTTCCGGTTTGACCATTCCGTTCCCTTTTTCAAACTCCACTTCTTTTCATATAGCAATCCCTGATCAAAGAGAGAACAATATCCATTTCAAAACATTTCTAACGGATTCCTTGGTTCGGACCGACGAAGTAATGGCACTCAATTATTATCAACCTGACTGCAATCTTTTTCTGTCGGTAAGGATTGCACCAGAGCACCTTCTACTTCTAATAGGCCATGAACTATAGATAGAGAAGAATCATTCTGAGCGAGTCCATAAGAAGCGACCCACTTTTTTTCATCGGTTCCGGGGGAAGACCAAAGATCTTGCGCGACCGGTCCGCCAGAAAAACTCAAAAGAGAAAGAAGTCTCGTTAATCTCTTCATGCTCGTTCCAAGTTCGAAGTACCCTTTGGCCAAAGAAAAACCCGCTTCCTGACACGATTGCCTCTTTATATAGATAGATTCTATGGGGTTATTACTTAGAAGTCTATTTTGTACAAGAGCCCCTCCTATCTGATAGAAAAGGGTCCCATGATCCCGAGCCGGTCTTACCTTGGCTCGCAAACCCCAAGTTTGTCTATGAAGAGCTAATCTAATTGTATTAGTTTCTATAATGGATTTCTTATGTGGAATACTAATGGATAGGGCCTCGTTGCTAAGTGCTACAAGATCTAGTGCACTGGAACTCGTGGTTATGGACCCGAATCCTTTAGTATGGAACATTGTCTTTTCCAAGTAAAAACCCCTAGTATATGAAAGAATGAAAAGGTGCTTTCGTTCTTGTGGAATAAGAAGCCCTCGTACCTTAATGAAAGGAAAATAGGAATTTTTCGTTAGGTATTTGACCAAATAGGATCGTCCAGTTCCTATAGAACCTATCACTAAAATACCCGATAGGGCTAAGCGGAACGAAAAGGGTTTTCCATGAGATGGTAAATGAAAACGATTAGCCCCACACGAGGTTTGGGAATAAGTGATTGTCTGATAATGAGCAAGGAATATACGTCTTTCTGCTAAAGAGGATCTATTAAACTCATAATTCATTAGATCCTTGTTATCAATGTCAACTAGGTATCATAAGTAAATGGATCCCGGTTGTTCAATCCTTTGATAACCAAGGTCATTCTTTGCTAAAGAGAAATGATCACTATGAGTCAGACTCAATAGAATTGGATCCATTCCAAATAGCGAGAATTAGGATTCTTGATCCCTCTCAATCTCTCTTTCAATTCGAGGATCCAGAGAGGTGTTTTCATAGTCATCTCCGAATATTTGCCATCTCCGAATATTTTCGATTTCATTTTTCTATGATATGTCTTTCTATATGAAAATTGGTTATTTACGATGTACGATGATCCCTGTTAAGCATCCATGGCTGAATGGTTAAAGCGCCCAACTCATAATTGGTAAATTTGCGGGTTCAATTCCTGCTGGATGCACGCGAACGGGAACGTTCCATAAGTCTATTGGAACTGGCTCTCTATCCATGGAATCTCATCCATCATCCATACATAACGAATTGGTATGGTATATTCATACCATAACATAAGAACAATAAGAACTCGAATTCTTATCGATACTGGAACTCAGAGCATAGGAGGGAAAGTCGATTTATGGATGGAATCAAATACGCAGTATTTACAGAAAAAAGTCTTCGTTTATTGGGAAAGAATCAATATACTTTTAATGTCGAATCGGGATTCACTAAGACAGAAATAAAGCATTGGGTCGAACTCTTCTTTGGTGTTAAGGTAGTAGCTGTGAATAGCCATCGACTACCCAGAAAGGGTAGAAGAATGGGACCTATTCTGGGACATACAATGCATTACAGACGTATGATCATTACCCTTCAACCGGGTTATTCTATTCCACTTCTAGATAGAGAAAAAAACTAAAGGAGAATACTTAATAATACGGCGAAACATTTATACAAAACACCTATCCCGAGCACACGCAAGGGAACCGTAGACAGGCAAGTGAAATCCAATCCACGAAATAATTTGATCCATGGACGGCACCGTTGTGGTAAAGGTCGTAATTCCAGAGGAATCATTACCGCAAGGCATAGAGGGGGAGGTCATAAGCGCCTATACCGTAAAATCGATTTTCGACGGAATCAAAAAGACATATCTGGTAGAATCGTAACCATAGAATACGACCCTAATCGAAATGCATACATTTGTCTCATACACTATGGGGATGGTGAGAAGAGATATATTTTACATCCCAGAGGGGCTATAATTGGAGATACTATTGTTTCTGGTACAAAAGTTCCTATATCAATGGGAAATGCCCTACCTTTGAGTGCGGTTTGAACTATTGATTTACGTAATTGGAAGTAACCAATTAGGTTTACGACGAAACCTAGAAATCGATCACTGATCCAATTTGACTACCTCTACGGGATAGACCTCAACAGAAAACTGTTGAGTAACGGCAGCAAGTGATTGAGTTCAGTAGTTCCTCATAGAAAATTATTGACTCTAGAGATATGGTAATATGGAGAAGACAAAATTGTTTGAAGCACGCACAGAACCGGAAGCGCCCCTTGTTTCAAAGAGAGGAGGACGGGTTATTCACATTTAATTTGATGGTCAGAGGCGAATTGAAAGCTAAGCAGTGGTAATTAAGACCCCCCGGGGAAAATAGGGATGTCTCCTACGTTACCCATAATATGTGGAAGTATCGACGTAATTTCATAGAGTCATTCGATCTGAATGCTACATGAAGAACATAAGCCAGATGACGGAACGCGGAGACCTAGGATGTAGAAGATCATAACATGAGCGATTCGGCAGATTTGGATTCCTTTCCTATATATCCACTCATGTGGTACTTCATCATACGATTCATATAAGATCCATCTGTCTAGAGATCGTCATATACATCTAGAAAGCTGTATGCTTTGGAAGAAGCTTGTACAGTTTGGGAAGGGGTTTTTTGAGAGAAAAGAAGAATCTACTTCAACCGATATGCCCTTAGGCACGGCCATACATAACATAGAAATCACACGTGGAAGGGGTGGGCAATTAGCTAGAGCAGCAGGTGCTGTAGCGAAACTGATTGCAAAAGAGGGTAAATCGGCCACTTTAAGATTACCATCTGGGGAGGTCCGTTTGGTATCCCAAAATTGCTTAGCAACAGTCGGACAAGTGGGTAATGTTGGGGTGAACCAAAAAAGTTTGGGTAGAGCCGGATCTAAGTGTTGGCTAGGTAAACGCCCCGTAGTAAGAGGGGTAGTTATGAACCCTGTGGACCACCCCCATGGGGGCGGTGAAGGGAAAGCCCCCATTGGTAGAAAAAAACCCACAACCCCTTGGGGTTATCCTGCGCTTGGAAGAAGAACTAGGAAAAGGAAAAAATATAGTGATAGTTTTATTCTTCGTCGCCGTAAGTAAATACGTAACTAGGAATATGGAAAATTGCATTTTTGGAATTTGCAATAATGCGATGGGCGAACGACGGGAATTGAACCCGCGCATGGTGGATTCACAATCCACTGCCTTGATCCACTTGGCTACATCCGCCCCTTATCCAGCTAAAGGATTTTTCTCTTTGTTCCATTCATCATTATTCTATTTATTCTGACCTCCATACTTCGATCGAGATATTGGACATAGAATGCCACTCTTTAAAATGGAAAAAGGAGTAATCAGCTGTGACACGAAAAAAAACGAATCCTTTTGTAGCTCATCATTTATTGGCAAAAATCGAAAAGGTCAATATGAAGGAGGAGAAAGAAACAATAGTAACGTGGTCCCGGGCATCTAGCATTCTACCCGCAATGGTTGGCCATACAATCGCGATTCATAATGGAAAGGAACATATACCTATTTACATAACAAATCCTATGGTAGGTCGCAAATTGGGGGAATTCGTGCCTACTCGGCATTTCACGAGTTATGAAAGTGCAAGAAAAGATACTAAATCTCGTCGTTAACTGAATTCAGAATAGAAAGATTCAAAATAAAAAAAAAACAAACAAACAAAGGTAGGCGGGGAATAACCTTATTTATGACAAGTTTCAAACTGGTAAAGTATACCCCTAGAATAAAGAAGAAGAAGAATGGGCTAAGGAAACTCGCAAGGAAAGTTCCAACCGATCGTCTACTTAAGTTCGAACGGGTTTTCAAAGCACAAAAACGCATCCATATGTCTGTTTTCAAAGCACAAAGAGTTCTTGATGAGATTCGCTGGCGTTACTACGAAGAAACTGTTATGATACTGAACCTCATGCCTTATCGAGCATCTTATCCCATCCTAAAGTTGGTTTATTCGGCAGCAGCAAATGCTACTCATTATAGGGATTTCGACAAAGCGAATTTATTCATCACTAAAGCCGAAGTCAGTAGGAGTACTATTATGAAAAAATTCAGACCTCGAGCTCGAGGACGTAGTTCTCCCATAAAAAAAACCATGTGTCATATAACAATTGTACTAAATATAGTAAAGAAATCTAAATAATCTTTAGATCCATCTAAGATTTAGATTCCCAGTAAAAAAAAATAGAATAGAAAAATATGGGACAAAAAATAAATCCACTCGGTTTCAGACTTGGTACAACCCAAAATCACCATTCCTTTTGGTTCGCACAACCAAAAAATTATTCTGAAGGTCTACAGGAAGATAAAAAAATACGGAATTGTATCAAGAACTATATACAAAAGAATAGGAAAAAAGGCTCGAATAGAAAAATAGAATCAGACTCAAGTTCCGAAGTAATTACACATAATAGAAAAATGGACTCAGGCTCAAGTTCCGAAGTAATTACACATATAGAAATTCAAAAAGAAATCGATACGATCCACGTCATAATCCATATTGGATTCCCCAATTTATTAAAGAAAAAAGGAGCAATCGAAGAATTAGAGAAAGATCTACAAAAGGAAGTTAATTCTGTAAACCAGAGACTTAATATTGCTATTGAAAAAGTTAAAGAACCTTATAGACAACCTAACATTCTTGCAGAATATATAGCTTTCCAATTAAAAAATAGAGTTTCATTCCGAAAGGCAATGAAAAAAGCCATTGAATTAACTAAAAAAGCAGATATAAGGGGAGTAAAAGTAAAAATTGCAGGTCGTCTCGCAGGGAAAGAAATTGCACGTGCCGAATGCATCAAAAAGGGTAGACTTCCCCTCCAAACAATTCGCGCTAAAATTGATTATTGCTGCTATCCAATTCGAACTATCTATGGAGTATTAGGTGTAAAAATTTGGATATTCGTAGACGAAGAATAACTAGCCTTGTCTTCCCATTCTGTTCAGTGATAGAATAAAAAATGACAAGAGCCTTATTTTTCCTGAAATCCCTGAAAAAGAAGAAGAAATTCTACCTCTTTCTATAAGATTTAATGAAAATTGATAAATCTTTTAATATAATTGCTATGCTTAGTGTGTGACTCGTTAGTTTTTTCTTTAGAGTCGAAAATGGAGATTCAAAAAAATTGACTGAGCCCTACTATAAATAGAAAAAGAAAAAAACTTAGTAATTATAGAAAATTAACTAATAACCAACCTATTGCTTCGTATTGTCGAGATCCTAACTAAGAAACAGTCACTATATGATACATCTATCATAAATGAGTAGATCTATCATATAGTTGTAGCAACTGCAATTTTTTCTCTAAAAAAGAAAATGGATTCTAGGTTGTGAAGCAAAACTAAAGGGATGTGGATAAAAGGAGGGATGATAGAAAGAAAGAAGAGGAATTAAGAAAGATATAGGATTCCAATATGTATGGTCTATGAGTTACATCATAAAAGGCAATGTGATAAAGCATCAATATAATAAAAATAACAGAGAATTCGAAATCGTAACTTGAAACAAGAAATACAAATTTAAAACAATAATAAAGAGCGGCCCGGGTTAATAAAACTGAGAAAATTGACTCGGAAAGAAATTTTTTGGAAGCTCCATTGTGGGATTCAGACCTAACCATTAAAGGAGAAGTAGTGGGAACGACAGAACCTATGACTGCATAGGATTTTATTGAAAAGAATCCTAATACTTCATTGGGTGGGATGGCGGAACAAACCAAAAAAATTGCCTTATTTGGTAAGGTTATAATATAAATTAACAAATAAGACAGGAAAGAGTAAATATTCGCCCGCGAAATCTTTATTGAATTAGAATACTTTACCGCGATTCAATAAGAGTAAAAATAAGGAGATTTTTTGTTAAGAAAGATTACATTATCCATAAATATAGAATATAGATAAATAGACACACACATCTAGATATATTCTAGATCTTCTTTCTTGACTATATATTTATCTATTTTAACAAATTCAATATTAAAAAAACCCTAACTTTTTCTATTATCTATTAATGTGCATCTATCCATAATATTCCAAAATATTATGGAATTAGAGAAATTTGCACGCTTTCTCATTTCATTCGCGAGGAGCTGGATGAGAAGAAACTCTCATGTCCAGTTTTGCAGTAGAGATGGAACTAAGAAAGAACCATCGACTATAACCCCAAAAGAACCAGATTTCGTAAACAACATAGAGGAAGAATGAAGGGAAAATCCTGCCGAGGCAATCGTATTTGTTTTGGTAGATATGCTCTTCAAGCACTTGAACCCGCTTGGATCACGTCGAGACAGATAGAAGCAGGACGAAGAGCAATGACACGATATGCACGTCGTGGTGGAAAACTATGGGTACGTATATTTCCCGACAAACCGGTTACACTAAGACCCACGGAAACACGTATGGGCTCAGGAAAGGGATCCCCCGAATATTGGGTAGCCGTTGTTAAACCAGGTCGAATACTTTATGAAATGGGCGGAGTATCCGAAACTGTAGCTAGAGCAGCTATCTCCATAGCTGCCAGTAAAATGCCCATACGAAGTCAATTTCTTCGATTAGAGATAGAGATATAGAACCCAAAAAAAGGAGTATTGAAGATAAAAAAACCAGGTTTTTCTTTCTGGAAAGACAATATTTCTTTCATCCTTTTGCATTGAAATAACAAATTGAAATCAAAATAATATGATTCAACCTCAGACCCTTTTAAATGTAGCAGATAACAGTGGAGCTCGAAAATTGATGTGTATTCGAGTCATAGGAGCTGCTAGTAATCAGCGATATGCTCGTATTGGTGATGTTATTGTTGCTGTAATCAAAGACGCAGTGCCCCAAATGCCTCTAGAAAGATCCGAAGTAATTCGAGCTGTAATTGTACGTACATGTAAAGAGTTCAAATGCGAAGACGGTATAATAATACGCTATGATGACAATGCAGCGGTTATCATTGATCAAAAAGGAAATCCAAAAGGAACTCGAGTTTTTGGCGCGATCGCCGAGGAATTGAGAGAGTTGAATTTTACTAAAATAGTTTCATTAGCTCCTGAAGTATTATAAATACTAGTAGGCAAGATATAGATCAAAGAAAAAATTAGTAGATTGTGTTTCACGTATATGCTTTAAAATCCAAAATAAAAAAAAAAAGAAAACATGTTGATTATAGAAAAATTAGGAGGAACCTAGAATTAGAGTCTTATGGGCAAGGACACTATTGCTGATTTACTAACCTCTATAAGAAACGCGGACATGAATAAAAAAGGAACAGTTCGAGTAGTATCTACAAATATTACCGAAAACATTGTTAAAATACTTCTACGAGAGGGTTTTATTGAAAGTGTTCGGAAACATCAGGAAAGTAACAGATATTTCTTGGTTTCAACTTTGCGACATCAAAAGAGAAAGACTAGAAAAGGAATATATAGAACTAGAACCTTTTTAAAGCGTATCAGCCGACCCGGCTTACGAATTTATGCCAACTATCAAGGAATTCCTAAAGTTTTGGGCGGAATGGGAATTGCTATTCTTTCTACTTCTCGAGGTATAATGACAGATCGAGAAGCTCGACTAAACAGAATTGGGGGGGAAGTCTTATGTTATATATGGTAATCGCCCCTCCTATAGTACCCGAATTCTATCTCGAACTTCCTATTTTTCAAATAAAAATACAACGTTTTTTTTTATTTGAAAATCCAAATAGAAAAATAGGAGAAAAAAAAATAAGACAGAAAAAAAAAATAGGAGAGAAAAAAAAAACCCGAGAGAAGCAAAAGTCACTTTCGAAGGTTTAGTTACGGAAGCCCTACCCAACGGAATGTTCCGCGTTCGCCTAGAGAATGACACCATCATTCTGGGCTATATTTCAGGAAAGATCCGGTCTAGTTCTATACGAATACTGATGGGGGATAGGGTCAAAATTGAAGTAAGTCGTTATGATTCAAGCAAGGGACGTATAATTTATAGACTTCCCCATAAGGATTCGAAGCGTACCGAAGACTCGAAGGATACCGAAGATTTGAAGGATACCGAAGATTTGAAGGATACCAAAGATTCAAAGAATTAGGTTTTTCTTTTTTTTTTTCTAGGGTAATAAATTCAAAGTTCCAAAATTCAAGCGAAGAGACTTATTTTTTCCAAAGATTAGATTCATAGTTTAAGAAAGGAATACGGAAATATGAAAATAAGAGCTTCTGTTCGTAAAATTTGTACAAAATGTCGACTGATTCGTAGGCGTGGACGAATTAGAGTCATTTGTTCCAACCCGAAGCATAAACAAAGACAGGGGTAATCTTTCGAAAAAGAACTTTACTTTCTAAAAAGTAAAAAAAGTACCCGCGGAAATGTCCAAATTCCAAATAAAATAATTAAAGTAAAGGATATATTTTACCCTGAAACGGATATCTTTGTATCTTTTTTTCTTTTTGTTATTTCTAACTCATATTTATGAGATAATAAAATATGACAAAAGCTATACCAAAAATTGGTTCACGTAGGAAAGTGCGGATTGGTTTGCGTAGGAATGCGCGTTTTAGTTTACGGAAGAGTGCACGTAGAATAACAAAAGGAGTTATTCATGTTCAAGCTAGTTTCAACAATACCATTATAACTGTTACAGACCCGCAGGGTCGGGTGGTTTTCTGGTCCTCCGCGGGTACTTGTGGATTCAAAAGCTCAAGAAAAGCATCACCCTATGCTGGTCAAAGAACAGCAGTAGATGCTATTCGTACAGTGGGTTTGCAACGAGCAGAAGTTATGGTAAAGGGTGCTGGTAGTGGAAGAGATGCCGCATTACGAGCCATTGCTAAAAGTGGTGTACGATTAAGTTGTATACGCGATGTAACACCTATGCCGCATAATGGATGTCGACCTCCTAAAAAAAGACGTCTGTAAAAGAATTAAACCGCTTTCAAGAGAAATAAACGATTCAATGATCAAATAATAATACTAGTCTATTATGGTTCGAGAGGAGGTAGCAGGATCCACTCAAACACTACAGTGGAAGTGTGTTGAATCAAGAGTAGATAGTAAGCGTCTTTATTATGGTCGTTTCATTTTGTCCCCGCTTAGAAAAGGTCAAGCGGATACCGTCGGTATTGCCTTGCGAAGAGCTTTACTTGGAGAAATAGAAGGAACATGTATCACACGTGCAAAATTTGGGAGCGTGCCACACGAATATTCTACAATAGCAGGTATTGAAGAATCCGTACAAGAAATTTTACTAAATTTGAAAGAAATTGTATTGAGAAGTAATCTCTATGGAGTTAGAGACGCATCAATTTGTGTCAAAGGTCCTAGATACATAACTGCTCAAGATATCATCTTACCCCCTTCCGTAGAGATCGTTGATATGGCACAACCTATAGCTAACTTGACAGAGCCCATTGATTTCTGTATTGAGTTACAGATCAAGAGAGATCGCGGATATCACACGGAACTCAGAAAGAACTCTCAAGATGGAAGTTATCCCATAGATGCTGTATCCATGCCTGTTCGAAATGTGAATTATAGTATTTTTTATTGTGGGAATGGAAATGAAAAACACGAGATACTTTTTCTAGAAATATGGACGAATGGAAGTTTAACCCCTAAGGAAGCGCTTTATGAGGCTTCTCGTAATTTGATTGATTTATTTCTTCCTTTTCTACACGCGGAGGAAGAGGGCACTAGTTTCGAAGAAAATAAAAACAGGTTTACTCCACCCCTTTTAACCTTTCAAAAAAAATTAACTAATCTAAAGAAAAACAAAAAAGGAATTCCATTGAATTGTATTTTTATTGATCAATTAGAATTGCCTTCTAGAACGTATAATTGTCTCAAAAGGGCCAATATACATACACTATTGGACCTTTTGAGTAAGACTGAGGAAGATCTTATGAGAATTGACAGTTTTCGTATGGAAGATGGAAAACAGATATGGGACACTCTAGAGAAGCATCTCCCAATTGATTTACCTAAGAATAAGTTCTCGTTTTAAATCCATTGCAATTTTTTCCTCTTCTTCCTTTTCGAGTTAGAATAAAAAAAAAAGAAAACAATTTTGCATCTTTGGCACAATCTATATTTTCGCGAAATGGATCATAATAAAATGGATTTTAGGTATCTAGGGAAGATTCACTTGGAAGTAACTATTTCCTAGATACCTATGCACGGTACTTCACGGTTGAATGAATCAACCTGAAAAATCCCTAAAAAAGACCTAAAGTTAAGGATTTTTCAATGGGTAATGTTGCTCCAATACCTAACCAAAGAGCTACCGCAGTACCGATTAAAAAAACTGTCGTAGCTACTGGGCGACGAAATGGATTTTGGAATTTATTGACATTCTCTAGAAAGGGTACTGTCAATAAGCCCGTTGGCACAGAAACCATTAAGAGAACGCCCAATAACTTATTGGGTACTGTACGGAGTATTTGAAACACGGGAAAGAAGTACCACTCGGGTAATATTTCCAGAGGAGTTGCAAACGGATCCGCCGGTTCACCAATCATTGACGGCTCAAGAACCGCTAAACCTACATTACATGCAATAGTACCTAGAATTACTACTGGAAAAATATATAAAAGATCGTTGGGCCACGCGGGTTCCCCGTAATAATTATGTCCCATCCCTTTAGCTAATTTTGCTCTTAATACAGGATCATTTAAGTCAGGTTTCTTTGTTATTGGGATAGGTGAATTCTTTAGGATCCATCCCCCAAAGGAACCGGACATGAGAATTTTTCATCATCCGGCTCGAGCAAGAATGAAAGAAAAAAGACCGTGGAAGATCCATAATAGAATAAGGTATATAATGACTCAATGACTCTAGGTAAGAAAAGCTTTATCAGATTCTCTTTTCCGAAGTTGCACCTACAACTACTCATTGAAAAGAATCCTATTCTTATGGGTAAATGCTCAATATCCAAGTGGGCTTGCAAAATTGATCATGATCAATTGCTTTGTGGATTGTCTCATGTCTCTTGATTAGTTGGTGTTTATCCCCTCAATATCGCAAATTTCTTACGTCCAAACAAAGTATTTACTTGTTACTAATAAAAAATCCAAAAGTCTAGCCTACGTTCTTCCTTAGATACCTTCTTTTACTCCGATAGTATTGCGGATCGCAATCGATGCAAAGAAAATGAATGCATTTCCATACTATAATAAAAAAGTAAGTGTAATAAATAGAGAATTAGATCATGTGATATGACTTATTCCATTTCTACTCTATGGGATCTTACGGAGCCTGTTCATGGATGACATGGTCGGGGTATGATCATAGAAAATATTCTCCTCAAGTGAACCAGCCTATCCTTCCTAGATAGGGGACTTACGTGTTGATTGGATGCGGAGACACCTTTAGTTGTGAATTCTAATGTGGCAGATCCAATTCTTTATCTGCATGGCCAAATCAATAATTCAAGTCACACACTCCCATAATCCGCCTTATTTTCTTTCGTAAAATTAACTTCAACTATTTGTATCAAAATACTTCGGAGTTGAAGAAAAGTATCCAAATGACATGTCTTATTTTACAATAACCCATGTTTGTAGCAATGAAATACCACAACCTACCCGATATGATATATGAGAATTAGAATTATCTTTCTCTATGATATGCCTTCCCTATAAAGGACCCGAAATACCTTGCTTACGTATCATTGGAAAGTGCATTAACATAAATACGGCAGTAAGCAGAGGCAGTACAAAAGTATGTAAACTATAAAAACGAGTCAAAGTGGATTGGCCCACACTAGCACTTCCACGCAATAACTCCACTAAAGGCGATCCTATTACCGGAATCGCTTCAGGTACACCTGTCACAATTTTGACTGCCCAATAACCAATTTGATCCCAAGGCAAAGAATAACCAGTTACACCAAACGATGCAGTCAATACAGCCAAAACCACACCTGTGACCCAAGTTAATTCGCGGGGTTTTTTAAATCCACCTGTGAGATACACACGAAATACGTGCAGGATCATCATTAGAACCATCATACTTGCTGACCATCGATGAACTGATCGGATTAACCAACCAAAGTTGGCCTCGGTCATTATGTATTGAACCGAGGAAAAAGCCTCTGTAACGGTTGGGCGGTAGTAAAAAGTCATAGCAAAACCTGTAGCGACTTGTACTAGAAAACAAGTAAGTGTAATTCCCCCTAAACAATAAAATATGTTGACATGAGGAGGAACATATTTACTAGTTATATCATCCGCAATTGCCTGAATCTCAAGACGTTCCTCAAACCAATCATATACTTTATTGAGATAGGTAACTAACCCGAGTCCCCCTCCGAGAACCGTATATGAAAATTTCATCTCGTACGGCTCAAGCAGAAACACACAAATTTTCAACGGATATTAGAAAAAAAAGGGTTCAAAACTTCATCAGCCACTGGATTGGGTCGATTTGCCTTGAAGATATGAAATAAGAAAAATCCAGAATTTATTCTTTATGATGATAATGCCAAAAAATCTCAAGTTGGCTCATCTGTCTTCCTTTCTTTGCCTTATGTTGGTCATTAGAGGCCTCTTGACTTTTCTCTTCCCTATTTTGGATTTCTTTTTTTTTTTTGCGTAATGCGGATTTACTCTTGTTTTGTTTTACTAGTAAATAAATAAAGCAAAAATTCTAGTAGTTTTCTGATAGAAATTATCTTGTTGCGATCCTATGAATCAGTTCAATTAAAACCTTAGATTCATACTAGAGCCACGATGATTGAGTCTCAAGCTAAACAAAAGGCAAGGGTTCTTCGAATAAGAACCGCTTGATGATCATTTATTGAATCGGTGTAATAACTCGACAAAATCAAGAGAAAAAAAAAGTTGTCTTTTGGGCAAACAAATTTGGAAGGAAGACATTTTCTTTTTTTATTAAAAACTACTTGAATTTTTTTCAGTCTGGTTGCGAGGTCTGAATAGTGAGTATGAATCATAGTTCCATTTTTTTTTCTTGATCCACTCTATCTATTTCGTGTTCCAGATACTAGAATAAATAATAAATATCCGACGAATTAGAATCATCTTGATAGAGATAACAGGCCCTTTCTATGTATTATCAATAGGATCAATTCTAACAAGTCACACACTCATATTCCAGAGATACCGAAACAAAAAAATTCCACGGTCGAACTACCAGAATGTCTAGAAATGTAGAGCTTAAAGTAGAAAGGCTTTTTTGGATGGAAAAACTATGACTTCGTAGTTTTAGTTAGTAGAAACCTAATTCATTAAAATTCCGTCCAGTAAAACAGAAGAATTATAAATTTCTAAAATGATAGATAGGAATATCGCGAATAAAGCCATTGCGACCCCCATAAAAGGAGTAGTCCCCCAACCCGGAGCTACTTTCCCATATTCCGAATTCAAGGGTTTCAATAAACTACCTGCGCGAGTTCGTCTTGGCCCAGGTCTAGAACTATCTTCAACGGTTTGTGTAGCCATAAATTCTATTTAATCATTGGTGTTGACTTTGTATACTATTCCGTTGTAGTTGTAAATACACGATCTTTTCGTAGATCCATTGTAATCTTGAAATTCTATAAAAATGGAAACAGCAACTTTAGTCGCCATCTCCATATCTGGTTTACTTGTAAGCTTTACTGGGTATGCCTTATATACCGCGTTTGGGCAACCCTCTCAACAATTAAGAGATCCATTCGAAGAACACGGGGACTAATTGAAGTAAGAAGTCTCCCAGATGGGGAGACTTCTTACTTCAATGAAATTATTTCATTTTTTTAGTCGGAACCTTAGGTGGTTCTCGGAAGAAGATAGCGAAAAAAATTATCCCTAAAGTCGAAACTAAAAGGAACGTATAAACCAATGCTTCCATAGATTCGATCGTGGTTTATTTACAATTATAACTTCCACACCTATTCATTTGTCATTTGGGATCATTTCCCATATAAAGAAAGAAAAAGAGTCAAAGAAAGGATGGGAGATGTTTCCCATGTCAAATCAAAAAAGAGAGATGAAAGATACCATAGCAATGTGGTATCAGACTGCCTGTCTCCTTGTAGTTGGATCTCCAACTTTTTGGAATGTTCCAAATTCCACTTGAGCATCCAAGTCTGGATCAATACCAGCAAAAACATCTCGGAACAAGGTTCTAGCGCCATGCCAAATGTGTCCGAAAAAGAAGAGCAAAGCAAAGGTAGCATGACCAAAAGTGAACCAACCCCTTGGACTGCTGCGAAAAACACCATCCGATTTCAAAGTAGCCCGATCTAATTCAAAAATTTCCCCTAATTGGGAACGCCTCGCATATTTTTTTACAGTAGCAGGATCAGAATAACTTACACCATTAAGTTCGCCACCATAGAACTCCACCGTTACGCCTACTTGTTCAACACTATATTTGGATTCTGCTCTTCTAAAAGGAACGTCCGCTCTCACAATTCCCTCTTCATCTACCAAAACAACCGGAAATGTTTCAAAAAAAGTAGGCATACGGCGTACAAAAAGCTCGCGCCCTTCTTTATCTCTAAAGACGGGATGTCCTAACCATCCAACAGCTATTCCATCCCCATTGTCCATTGAGCCTGCTCTGAATAATCCCCCCTTTGCCGGATTATTACCAATATAATCATAAAAGGCTAATTTTTCGGGAATTTTAGACCAAGCTTCTGATAAACTAAGATTTTCGGCTAATCCATCGCTAACTCTTCGATATATTTCTTGCTGAAAGTATCCCTGATCCCACTGATAACGAGTAGGCCCAAATAATTCGATTGGGGTAGTTGCTGACCCATACCACATAGTTCCGGCAACTACGAAAGCTGCAAAAAAAACAGCAGCGATACTACTGGAAAGTACAGTTTCAATATTGCCCATACGTAATCCTTTGTATAGACGTTGAGGCGGACGGACACTAAGATGGAATAGGCCCGCTAATATGCCCAATGTACCCGCAGCAATATGATGAGAAGCTATTCCCCCCGGAACAAAAGGATCAAAACCTTCTACACCCCACGCTGGATTTACAGCTTGTACTTTTCCAGTTAGTCCATAAGGATCGGACACCCATATCCCAGGACCATACAAACCCGTTACATGAAATGCGCCAAAGCCAAAGCAAGCCACCCCTGCAAGAAATAAATGAATTCCAAAGATCTTGGGCAAATCCAAAGAGGGTTTTCCCGTCCGCTCATCACAGAATATTTCTAGGTCCCAATATACCCAATGCCAGATAGCTGCCAAGAAACACAAGCCAGAAAACACAATATGCGCACCTGCCACACCTTCATAACTCCAAATACCCGGATTCGTTACAGTTCCTCCTGAAATACTCCAACCACCCCACGAATTGGTTATTCCTAAACGAGTCATGAAGGGAATGACGAACATACCTTGTCTCCACATTGGATCCAGAACAGGATCAGAGGGATCAAAAACCGCTAATTCGTATAAAGCCATCGAGCCGGCCCAACCAGAAACTAGAGCTGTGTGCATTATATGCACCGAAAGCAATCGACCCGGATCATTCAATACAACAGTATGAACACGATACCAAGGCAAACCCATGGAAATACCCCTTTAGCAAAGAAAAATAGACACGATGTCGCTTTATTTTATCGCATTGGAAAAGACTATCCATATCCTATGTACCTAACCCCTCTAGGGGATTCTGTGTCAGAAAGCGTGAATATTTATTTCATTCCATTAAAAATAAGAAGCCAATTCTGTTCGTAAGAAGAAAGAGAAGCAGATCTATTCTATACTCGATAAGTGCCAATATGCAATGGGTAGCTTGGCCTATTTGGAAAAAAAAACGAAGAATAGATCCCTATCCCTCTTTGTTTATCATTCCAATCACCGATTCTTTTTTCTTTATTCAATCTGTCTTACCTTCCTTATAGATATAACCTTTCAATCTATGTATTATTTCAATCTACGTATTAATAGAATCTATAGTATTCATATAGAATAAGAAAAAAAAAAAGACAATAAACTGCGGATTCTTTCTTTCTCTTCCATTCTTACGTTTCCATATTAAAGTATAGTTTTCTTACTTAAATTTAATAATATTAATCTAATATGCCCATTGGTGTTCCAAAAGTACCTTACCGGATTCCCGGAGATGAAGAAGCGACTTGGGTTGACTTATACAATGTTATGTATCGAGAAAGGACACTTTTTTTAGGTCAAGAGATTCGTTGCGAGATCACGAATCATATTACAGGTCTCATGGTATATCTCAGTATAGAAGATGGAATTAGCGATATTTTTTTGTTTATAAACTCCCCAGGCGGGTGGCTAATCTCAGGAATGGCAATTTTTGATACGATGCAAACGGTGACACCAGATATATATACAATATGCCTCGGAATAGCTGCGTCCATGGCATCCTTCATTCTGCTTGGAGGAGAACCCACCAAGCGTATAGCATTCCCTCACGCGAGGATTATGCTTCACCAACCTGCTAGTGCTTATTATCGGGCAAGGACACCAGAATTTTTACTAGAAGTGGAAGAGTTACACAAAGTTCGCGAAATGATCACAAGGGTTTATGCACTAAGAACAGGCAAGCCTTTTTGGGTTGTATCCGAAGACATGGAAAGGGATGTTTTTATGTCAGCAGACGAAGCCAAAGCTTATGGACTTGTCGATATTGTAGGGGATGAAATGATTGACGAGCACTGCGATACTGATCCAGTGTGGTTTCCGGAAATGTTTAAGGATTGGTAGTGGTCGCATTTCTTGTAAATTTATTTCAAACCTAAATTCAGGTTTTCTGCGATTTAATAGAAAATAGAAATACTTCATGATGATCAATCATCAGGTTAAGATCGATCTAAACCAATCCTTTTTTTCTATATACATACGACATGCCAACGGTTAAACAACTTATTAGAAACGCAAGACAGCCAATACGAAATGCTAGAAAATCGGCCGCGCTTAAGGGATGTCCTCAGCGTCGAGGAACATGTGCTAGGGTGTATGTGTGACTCGTTCAGATCATGAGTTCAAACAAATAAGACAATTTTGGAAGTATCCATGATCGGTACCAATGAATAGGATAGAGAAGCTCTATCCTAGATTTCTATGGTAATATGGAATTTCTGGTTTCCTTTGGTGCAAATCCAATCATCTAAATTGGAAATAAGAAGCAATTCCCCCATTGGTAGAGAATGGTTATCCATTAAGCGGAGGAAATAGTAATAAAAAGAAAAAGGCTTATGCTCCTTTATCTTAAAAGAACGGACTAACAGGGTCAGCTACTTAGCCAACTTTCATAATTAAATGCCGTCACTGTATGGATAACTCTTATTGTGAAAAGAGCTATTTACTCTATAATGGATAGGTAGAGCCAAAGAATGTGAACTATACAAGTTCACAATACCTTTTGATGAAATGAAAGAAAGGGCTCCGGTGTATAGAGAGGGCCTCACCGTTTAAAAGGGAACCATAGAAACGATGGAACCCACTATTTTTTTGAGTATCGTTAGAATTTGTTATTTCTATGCGAAATAACTGAAGGGAATAGAATAAAAAATCGTGGTTGGGAAGGTTACAGTAGCAAAAGCCATTGGAATTAATATTTTATATATCGGAATAATTCGTTTTGTTATTAATGGGAAAAAGGATGGCTAAAAGAAGAGAAATCATTAGTTATTCATTAAGGTTAATTTGATTCAATGACCAGAGTTCCGCGAGGATATATAGCTCGGAGACGACGAACAAAAATGCGTTCATTTGCCTCAAACTTTAGAGGGGCTCATTTAAGACTTAATCGAATGATTACTCAACAAGTAAGAAGAGCTTTTGTTTCCTCTCATCGAGATGGAGGCAGGCAAAAGAGGGATTTTCGTCGTTTGTGGATCACTCGGATAAACGCAGCAACGCGGATATATAAAGTATTCAATAGTTATAGTAAATTAATACACAATCTGTACAAGAAGGAATTGATTCTTAATCGTAAAATGCTTGCACAAGTAGCTGTATCAAATCCAAATAATCTTTACACGATTTCCAATAAAATAAAGATCATCAATTAAATGGATAAAAAAGTAATATACAGGAATAATTAAAACCGAATTCCCGGAGAGGGAACTCCGGGAAGATACAATAAATTAAGATTAAGTGGTAAGAATCAACGAGCATGTTGCAATAAATAAAAAAACTATTTATTCTTCCCCATTTTTCTTTCTTATAACAAACACAAGAATCAAAACTGGATTACTTTCCTTATATATAGGTCTGGCCCTTTCGAATAAAACATCAACAATCGGAACTTAAGTTCCGATTGTTGTTTCTTAAATTCTGGTTGGAGTTTCTTAAGTTTCGATTGGAATTGAACTTTTGCGTTAATTGAGGAATATGTCTATTTTTTCTGGGTCTAGGACCAGTAATTATTGAAATTGACTGGGCTTGAAATTGCTTCTCATTCTCATAGTTACGAAATGGTAAGAAAGATAAAATACGAGCCTGTTTTATAGCAAGAGTAATTAATCGTTGTTGTTTCAAGGTTAATCTATTTATTCGTCTCGATAATATTTTTCCTTGTTCACTAATAAATCGATTAATTAAACTCATGTTTCTATAATCAATTGGATCCCCCGGGCCAATCCGAGGACGCCTACGAAAAGGTTGTTTGGATTTACGAAAAGGTTGTTTGGATTTACGAAAAGTTTGCTTGGACTTACGAAAAGTTTGCTTGGATTTTTGAAAAGTTTGCTTGGATTTACGAAAGGGTTGCTTAGATTTATGAAAAGGTTGTTTAGATGTATACATGATTTATTCTTTATTAAAAAATTGGAAAAAAAATGGATTTCTTTATTTTATTAATTTTGGATCCAGAAGAAGTAGTCTTTCTTTGGTCCATATATTATTTGATTCATATATAGTATATGAATACCCTCTATACATATGAAATAATATCTACCTGAAATCAAATGAGTTGATTTGTATTTTGTATTCTATCTATGTTCTATATATTAAATCTGTTCTTTGGAAAGATCGAACACACGATGCTCCTATTTTTTTATTTCGCCATGAGTCGTATGCTTGCGACAATAACGACAAAATTTTTTGAATTCTAATTGTCCAGGTGTATTGTGGCGATTCTTTTGAGTACTATATCTAGAAATCCCCGTCGATTCCTTATTGGCACCTTTTCGAACACAACTGATACATTCCAAAATAAGTCTGATTCTAACATCTTTCCCCTTGGCCATGAACCTCCTTTCTTTTTTGGATTGACTTAACTTAATTCTTCTACTTATTCTTTTATTCTTCTATTTTGAATCCGAAGAAGAAGAATAAAATCCATTAGAATAAAAAATTTTGGAAATTCTTAAATTAAGTAATAAAAAATGGAGAAATAATTAAAGAATACAATCCTTGTCGAATTAGCAATAGCAAGGATTTTGCTTCGAAATCCTTTCATTTAAGTAGCCAGCCCAGCCTCTTTCTATGCTCTGATTTCTGAGGCCTGACTTAGCTTGGATACCGCTTTTAATTGAATTTCTGTTTTCCAAAATGGGATTTACCGAATTTTTCATGACTCTGAGGTTCAACCCAATCCATCTTTTCTTTCTTTTTCCTTCCTATACTAAAAAAAAAGGATTGAAAAAGGGAAAATTTTCGTCATGTCACGAAGAATTCCTCGCATAGCAATAACTAGAATTAAAAAAAAGGGAATGACAAAGCATCTGGGAATAAACGATTAATTTCTATCAATAAACCTGCTAAAGCCCCAAACCATAGAGTACTTAGCACGGGTGCTACAGAGAGATATGTTTTTATATCCCGCATTGAAAATCCTCCTTCCTTATTGGAATACATATATGATCAGATACTCTTGCCCAAGATCTTTTGTATTTCTTTTGTTTAGGCGAAATTCCTAACTAAAAAAACAAAATCAATATTCTATATAGAATGAACCGTATAGACGAGATTTTCCTATCCCTAAAAAAGAAAAAGATGACCTCTTCTTCCTATACATTACCAAGGAATAGTAATCTTTCTTTTATAGGTGAAATTAGATTCGATTTTAGATGTATACCATTCCTTGACTTGATTATATGAGACCAAAAAGAAGAAATGACAAGAAGGTTCTATATAGATAGAGAAAGAGAAGAAAATTACGATGTGGAAAACAAGACAGGAATTGTGTACAATGCCATTGTACAACAATTTGGAAAAGGGATGTAGCGCAGCTTGGTAGCGCGTTTGTTTTGGGTACAAAATGTCACAGGTTCAAATCCTGTCATCCCTACCTATTACTTCTTTCTTCTTTATGGGCAGTAGCGAGGGGATCAATTAAAGTGGGTATAACTTGAATTTGTGGATACTATACGTACGTGAGACACGTTAGGAGTAGAAAAGGGTTTTCTTTTTGAATGAAAGCGCTCTTAGTTCAGTTCGGTAGAACGCGGGTCTCCAAAACCCGATGTCGTAGGTTCAAATCCTACAGAGCGTGATTCCATCTATCTTATGTCGAAGCAGAGTAAAATAACTTAACAAAACAAAGTTGAATTGCAACTCCAATTTGACCTCCTCCAGACCAGAGAGGAGGTCAATCAAAAAAGAAATATTACTCAATCAAAGATCCAACTGATCCCCACGCCTGTATTGCAAATACGCAGTCACGAATAATCCCGCTAAAGTAATAGGAATTAGGCCTAAGACGATTCCAAATAGAAAAACTTCAATCATTTCGATTTGTTCGAGGGGATAAAAAAAAGAGGTACGATCTATCCCTAAATAGTAGTCTAAATTATCCACGAATCTCAATGACCAAGAAAAGAATTGGTAATTAGTGTGGAAAAGAGTCGTAGAATACCAGGAATCCAAAAGAAAGATTTTGCTTTTCTGACTTATTCATTCAATTCATTTCAAATAAGACGTATCTTGTTCAAACCAATAAATAGAGCTGGGGTTATAGTTAAAGCAGCCAGTAGAAAACCGAAATAACTAGTTATAGTAAGCATGAAAGGGTTAAATTCCATTTATTTTTTTACTACACTACATATGTTGGTAAAGCACTTACCTAAGTTATGGAAAATTCAGAATTCATCGGTTATTTTAGATAATACTAAAAAACAAGATCGAGTGAGATACAGAAGTGTAAAAGAGAATCGATTCATCAGATGCGACATGAGTCCCTAATTCCGAATCAAGAGATTTGTTGTGGAATCTGTCAATTGAGTAAAGTAATAATATTAAGAACTAGATCATCTAACCCCATTGAAAAATGAAATTGGATTTTCGGGAGAATTTTGGAATAAAAGATAAATAAAGAATTGAAACGGTCGAATATTCCCCTATTCCTTCTTATTTTAACTGATTGTATTCCATATGGAATAAGAGGAGAAGAAAAGCATTCCACGACCCCCCGAGGGGCCCCTTAAAAAAAGGAAAGCTCCTCCTTGAATTTACTTTATTTTTATTCCTTTTTCGAACCCCCAACCAAAGTTGATTCGAAGACGAGTCACTTCAATTATCCTTTTAAGTTTTATCTTCTGTCTTTCCCTATTTCATCTCGTAAAGTTCCACTCTTGCAGTTTAGTCAAGAAAGTTAGACCTAATCCAACAAATAAGGCAAGGATTGGTTACGAATCTTGATTCTTCAAAGAATGTTTTCTTTCTTTCATAACAGAT